ATAATTGTCACTATAAATCAGAACCAAAATCCCAACAGTTGTAATTAATATTGACATAATAGAAGTAAGTGGATCGATAAAGTAACCGAACTCAAAAGAAAATTCATTATTTATGGTCCAAGACCATACATTTTGATGAATGCAACTTAGAAAAATTTGTTGAATAGATAGATAGAGTGAAAAGATCATAACTATACTTAACAAAAAAATACTAAGAAAAGTCCACATACGACGAAGGTTTTTTGTTGCTGTCGGAAAAAGTAGAAGGCCAACTCCTAGTAAAATAGGTACTGGAAGTGGAATGAAAGGGATGATCCATGAATATTGATATGTATGTTCCATAAAATAAAAAATCCTTTTTATTTTATTCTTCAATTTATTATTTCTTATTCACTGGTTTGTATATATATATTTTTTTCAAAGGGGACAATAAAAAAGCACGCGATTTCAAACCTAAATAGAAATTTTTGCGAATTAGTATAATCCTTCATAAATCTTTGAAAAGAAATATATATTCAACTAAAAAAATTAGAAGTGATTAAATAATATTACAAAGTTACTGTCAAAAAAACTTATTTGTCTTTTTTTATTACTACTAAATAAAATTGTGATTTTATGCAGATACAGAAAAAGTGAATTATAATTCCGTATTACAATAATTTATATACATATATTAAGAATAGAACAAAGATTTACACGACAAAAAAATACTTAATCTTAATTATATAATAAAAAAACTTTACCTAAAACAAAGTTATTTTAGTTTGATTATTTAGAATTATTAAGGAATTAATTTGAATTTTTGAATTTAGTGATTGTCTTCCAGTAGACTAAGCGAGCTTTTTTTATTTGCAAGAAAGATTATTATAATCGATATTTTTTTTACATATGATGTGAAGAAATCTCATAATTTTTTTGATAATATAATCTATCAGTATAGATTAATTAAATGAGTACTCTTGTACGAATTTCAAACGTGAAATAAAAAAAATTTTTATAACCAAATAAAAAAAAAAAAAGTAAAAAACAGTTGGGTTTTAAACTTTTGAATGTCTTTTTTGAAAATAATATATAAGAAAATTGGTAAGAAAAAAATAACTCGATATAGCGTACGAAAGAATAATAAATGTCTTTGACATCCACTTATACCACTGAAATTTTTTTTTCATTTTTTAATGGCAGTTCCAAAAAAACGTACTTCTATCTCGAAAAAGCGTATTCGTAAAAAAATTTGGAAAAGGAAGGGATATTGGACATCGTTGAAAGCTTTTTCGTTAGGGAAATCACTTTCTACAGGTAATTCAAAAAGTTTTTTTGTACAACAAAATAACTAAAAAACACTATAATAATTAGAATTAGCCTAACTTAAAAACCAATTTTTTAAAATACATAGAAAACCAAATAGGAACCAAAAGAAGAAAAAAAGACAATATATAAATAAAAAAGAAAGGTTCACATTTTTTGAGTTCCAAAAAGGGAATTCTTTTTTTCCCCATCACTACCTTGATGCAATAATAAATAAAGATCTTTTATTTCCTCTTAATGAGGAAATAAAAGATTTTTAAGCGAAATCCATAGGTTCTTCAAATTAATTAATTTAAGTGATCAAAAAATCTTATGCTTGTACTGTTTGTACAATATAAAAAGATGTATAAAAAAAAATATTTTGATAATTATTTTTTTTATTTCTCTTGAGCAATTAGGAAAATCGTTTTTTATTTCAAATTTCTAAGGGTTTTGAAGAAGTTTTAATTTTTAGAAAAACCCTTTTTTTTATTAATGGAACTGACAAATGGCATTTCTCTTTTTTTTTTTTCATATAAATGAAAAAAAAAAGATAAAGAGCATTTAGAGTTTTGTCTTTGGGTTGAGGTTCCAATTACTTAAATTTAGTTACATTTTTCATTGTATTCGAGAAAAAATATAAAGAACAAAAAGTGAATTGAAATAATTTTCACTAATTCAGAAAAAAAAAGATCTTAATTGAATTAAAACCCCAATACCTATTTAAAAAAGTTTTTATTCAGTAAATCAATTGGAAATTTGAGTCAATTGGCTTCTTTATTTAAATTTTAATCTCGACGATTGAATAAAAACTTGTTAGTATTGTTTTGAACAAGTTGCCGCTATGGTGAAATTGGTAGACACGCTGCTCTTAGGAAGCAGTGCTAGAGCATCTCGGTTCGAGTCCGAGTAGCGGCATAAGATCTTATAAAAGAGATATTATAAGTTTTAGAATCAAAATAATACCCGACTTTTTTTGTAAAATCGGGTAAAACCTAGTATTAATTTATTAATTTTTAACAAATTTTTTATGATTTTTTCAATTTTAGAGCATATATTAACTCATATATCTTTTTCGGTCGTTTCAATTGTACTGATAATTTATTTTTTAACTTTATTAGTTAATTTAGATGAAATCATAGGGTTTTTTGATTCATCAGATAAAGGAATCATAATTACGTTTTTTGGTATAACAGGATTATTATTCACTCGTTGGATTTATTCCGGACATTTTCCATTAAGTAATTTATATGAATCATTAATTTTTCTTTCGTGGGCTTTTTCAATTATTCATATGGTTTCCTATTTTAATAAAAAACAAGAAAATCACTTAAACGCAATAACTGCGCCAAGTGCTATTTTTATTCAGGGTTTTGCTACTTCAGGTCTTTTAAACAAAATGCCTCAGTCTGCAATATTAGTACCAGCTCTCCAGTCCCAGTGGTTAATGATGCACGTAAGTATGATGATATTAGGCTATGGCGCTCTGTTATGCGGATCATTATTATCAATAGCTCTTCTAGTGATTACATTTCGCAACGTCGGACCTACTTTTTGGAAAAAGAATATAAAAAAAAAATTTTTATTAAATGAATTTTTTTCTTTTGATGTACTTTACTACATAAATGAAAGAAATTCCATTTTACTACAACAAAACATTAATTTTAGTTTTTCTAGAAATTATTATAGGTATCAATTGATTCAACAATTAGATTATTGGAGTTTTCGTATTATTAGTCTTGGATTTATCTTTTTAACCGTTGGCATTCTTTCAGGAGCTGTCTGGGCTAATGAGACATGGGGCTCATATTGGAACTGGGATCCAAAAGAAACTTGGGCATTTATTACTTGGACTATATTCGCAATTTATTTACATATTAAAACAAATAGGAATGTTAGGGGTATAAATTCTGCAATTGTGGCTTCTATAGGTTTTCTTTTAATTTGGATATGCTATTTTGGCGTCAATCTTTTAGGAATAGGTTTACATAGTTATGGTTCATTTACATCGAATTAAATAAAAAAGTAACAACCAAAAAAGAATCCAAATCTAAATAAAGAAAATAGCATCTATATCTAACTTCATATAAGTTAAGAAATCTCATTTAGTTTTAGTAGGAAATAATCAAGAACCTTTTGAATCACGTAGTACAATGATTCAAAAGGTTCTCACAATACAAAGACCAAAGGCTTCTGATTACAATTCACTTTAATGCTTTTTTTTATTTCCTGAAAACTATCCATAGAAATAATTAGATAAAATGGATTCGACCTTGTCACTTGCTAATGAGAGCACAAAATCAGGATAAATCCCAATACCAATTATGGGTAGAAGAATAGAGATTGAAAGAAATACCTCTCGGGGTCCAGAATCAAAAAAAGAAAAGTTTTTGACATTGATTAACTTGTATCCATAGAACATTTGGCGTGACATAGATAATAAATATATAGGAGTTAATATCATTCCAATTGCCATTACAAAAATAATTAAAATTTTGGAAATTAAGAAATATTTTTGGCTGGTAATTATTCCCAAAAAAACGATTAATTCTGCAACAAAACCACTCATGCCCGGCAATGCAAGGGAAGCCATCGATAAGATAGTGAACATTGTAAATATTTTTGGAATGGAGATAGCCATTCCACCCATTTCATCAAGATAAACAAGCCTAATTCTATCATAACTCGTTCCTGCCAAGAAAAAAAGTGCAGCGCCAATAAATCCATGAGAAATTATTTGTAAAATAGCTCCATTAAGTCCAGGATCCGTTATAGAACTAATACCTATAATTATAAAACCCATATGAGATACAGAAGAATAGGCTATTCTCTTTTTTAAATTACGTTGACCGGGAGATGTTGAAGCTGCATAAATTATTTGGATTGTACCGACTACCATCAACCAAGGAGAAAACATAGAATGAGCGTGGGGTAATAATTCCATATTGATTCGAACCAACCCATACGCTCCCATTTTTAATAAGATTCCAGCTAGAAGCATACAGGTACTGTAATGTGCCTCACCGTGGGTGTCAGGTAACCAAGTATGTAAAGGTATAATCGGTGATTTGACGGCAAAAGCAATAAGAAATCCAATATAAAATAGTATTTCGAGTGTCACAGGATAGGATTGATTAGCTAAGAGTTCTAAATTTAATGTTGGTTCGTTCGAACCATATAAACTTATACCTAAAACTCCTATTAATAAAAAAATAGAACTTCCTGCCGTGTATAAAATAAATTTTGTAGCTGAATACAGACGTTTCTTTCCACCCCACATGGATAAAAGTAGATAAACGGGAATTAATTCTAATTCCCACATGATGAAAAAAAGGAGAAGATCCCGAGAAGAAAATGATCCTATTTGACCGCTGTACATTGCTAACATCAGGAAATGGAATAATCGGGAATCCCGAGTAACTGGAAAAGCCGCTAAAGTGGCTAAAGTAGTAATAAATCCCGTCAGTAAAATCGTTCCTATAGAAAGTCCATCTATTCCCATTCTCCAGTAAAAATCAAAAAAATTGATCCATTTATAATCTTCGGACAGTTGAATTAATGGATCGTCCATTTTAAAATTATAACAAAAAGCGTAGGTCATTAGAAGAAGTTCTAAGATACAAATACATATAGTATACCACTTATTGACTTTATTTCCCCGATGCGGGAGAAATAACATTAATGAACCAGCAGATATTGGAAAAACAACAATTATTGTTAACCAAGGAAAATCATTCGTGGTAAAGACAAGATACACCAGGTCCAAAGAACGCGTACTCAAAAAAAATATATAAATAAAAAAATATAATTTAACTTTTTTGAGTACGAGTACTTGTCAATAAAAAAAAATAAAATGTATTCCAAATTTATTCAAATGAGGTTTTCAGTAACGTATCAATAAGCTAGACCCATACTTCGAGTTGTTTCATGCCATAAATAAACCCGAACGCTCAAAAAATCTGTTGGACAGGCGGATTCACATCGCTTACAACCAACACAGTCCTCGGTTCTTGGAGCGGAAGCTATTTGCTTAGCTTTACATCCATCCCAAGGTATCATTTCTAATACGTCTGTAGGGCATGCTCGGACACATTGAGTACATCCTATACAGGTATCATAAATTTTTACTGAATGTGACATAGGATCGATAGTTTTTTGAATATCAGAAATTTTCAATCTAGTAAACTTCTAACTGAATGATATATTAAAATACTAGATGAAGCAATGATTTCCTTTACTAGAATTTTTGTAATGAATTCTGGCTCAATTGATAAAAAATGGGGCTAAAATACTTTGATTTTTTCGATTTTCACAAATAGAATCTAGTAGGTCATAACCTATCATATATGCAAATTTCAATTTCGAATTTTTTTATTTATGCTACTTATTTAATAAGGTCGATTGGTTTATGCGAGTTGATTTTCTGTTACGATAAATTGACGAGACTATAGCTAATCCAATAGCTGCTTCAGCGGCTGCAATTGCTATAACAAAAATGCAGAAAATATCCCCTTTTAGTTGGGAATTATCAAAAAAATCAGAAAATGTTACGAAATTCATATTAACTGCATTGAGTATAAGTTCAAGACACATAAGAGCCCTAACCATATTTCGACTCGTGATCAATCCATAAAGACCAATCAAAAATAAATAGGCACTCAAAACAAGTACATGTTCGAGTATCATTGAGCAACTCCTTATCAATTTTGATTCATTTCAATATGAAAACTAATTCACCGGATTCCATCAACTAGAATAGAACAAAAAAGTACGAATAAAAACTATATCAGGTAAAAAAAATTTTCAAATATATATCAAATAGAAATATAAAAATTGATATTTAAAATATGAATATAGTATTGAATCAAAGAACGGACAAAAATCATAACATACACAAAGTTTTCTTTGGTCTTTACTAATTCGAACATTTTTTATTGACGAGCCACAGAAATTGCACCTATCAAAGCAACTAAAAGAATTATTGAAATGAGTTCAAATGGCAGAAAAAAATCTGTTGATAAATGAATTCCTATTTGTTGACTATTACTTATTAAATCTTGCTCTAGAATCTGGTTTAATCTTGTAGTCCAAATAACCCCGTACCATGACGTATCGAGAATAGTAGACATTAATAAAAAAAGAATAGTTGTACAAACCAACGAAGTAATCCCATTCCCAACGGTCCACAGATTGAAATCTGTGGAATATTCTGAATCATTCATGAACATCACCGCAAATATGATTAAAACATTTATGGCCCCCACGTAAATCAGGAGTTGTGCAGCAGCTACAAAATGGGAATTTGATAGAATATACAATAAAGATATACAAACAAGAACAAATCCTAAGGAAAAGGCTGAAAATATTGGGTTGGGAAGTAATACCACTCCCAGACCTCCTACTAGAAGACCGGATCCCAGAAAAACTAAAAGAAAATCATGTATTGGTCCAGGCAAATCCATTATATTATTAAAATAAGAAAAAAATCGAAATCCTTTTCATGACCTTATTAATTTAACCAGGAAATTTGTTTTTAATATGTTTCTAATAGAGTGAAATTAGAATCTAATGGATATGAATTGATGTAGATACAATTATTAGACAGTTTCTCTTTTTTTATTCTAAAGTGTATTTTCAACCTATCTATTTCAAGAAAGTAATTATGAATCTATTATATTAAAAGAATACGCCTTAATACTTAATATTATTATATAAATACAATACAAATTTTTAATTAAATTCTTTATATAATTCAAGAATTTTAAATTCTTTTTTTAATCAAATTTATGGGTTTACCCCATTTTTTGTTTGAGGTGAATTCAAAATTGTTCGAATAGTGTAATCGTCAATTACTGACATTGGTAAACGACCCAAAGCTATTTGATTATAATTCAATTCGTGACGATCATAAGTTGAAAATTCATATTCTTCAGTCATTGACAAACAATTTGTTGGACAATACTCAACACAATTACCACAAAATATACAAATTCCAAAATCAATACTGTAATTAAGCAATCGTTTTTTTCGAATATTCGTTTCCAATTTCCAATCAACAACAGGGAGATCTATAGGACATACTCGAACACATACTTCACAAGCAATGCATTTATCAAATTCAAAATGGATTCGACCGCGGAAACGTTCCGATGTTATTAATTTTTCATAGGGATATTGAATAGTTACAGGTAAACGATTTGTGTGGGATAAGGTAATCATGAAACCTTGACCAATATACCTTGCAGCTCGTAGGGTTTGTTGACCATAATTCATGAACCCGTTTATCATAGGAAGCATATTGTAATTATCTCTGAATAATTTTATCTTTGTTTCTTTCTCTTGTTTAAAACAAATAAGGAATATGTTGGATTCATTTTCAATTTAGAGTGAAAAGAGTTGGAAAGAAGTTGTTAATAATAGATTACCAAGGGAAATAGGTAAAAGAAATTTCCATCCAAGATTTAATAGTTGATCCATTCTTAGCCTAGGTAAAGTCCATCTTGTTGCGATAGAAATGAACAAGAACAAATAAGTTTTAGCTAATGTAATAAAGATACCAATTGTTGTTCCAAAAATTGGATCCCTTGGAAATAGCTCCAGAATAGATATATACGGAATAGCAATATTCCAACCGCCTAAGTATAGAACTGTTACAAATAATGAGGAAATTAATAGATTTAGATAAGAAGCAACGTAAAATAAACCAAATTTGATACCTGAATATTCAGTTTGATAACCTGCTATTAATTCTTCTTCCGCTTCTGGTAAATCAAACGGTAACCTCTCGCATTCTGCTAGGGAAGAAATTAGAAAAATGATAAAACCTATAGGTTGACGCCACAAATTCCATCCCCAAAAACCATATTTTGATTGTGCCTCAACTATATCAACTGTACTTAAACTGTTAGATAATCCTAGTCGGTGATAACATTACTATTTTCACCGCTATTACAGAACCGTACATGAGGTCTTCGCCTCATACGGCTCCTCGGGGGCCATAAATAAATCTAAGGACCAGATTAGTCTTATTTAGATGGATATTATGGGTTCGAAAATGGATTAAATATATCTGGGGTCCCGAATTATACCAATGGAATTCTGTCTGCTCAAATTCTAAGAATAAAAAAAAGCGCTTCGGAATTCATCTCATCCTTTACAAATTTTCATTTCTATTTGTTGAGTAATAACTGAATCCTTTAATAAAATACTCTTTGTAAAAATAAAACTAGGTATTTAAGCCCATCGTGGTTTTCGATTACGAAAAAGAATTAGACATCCTATTAGTTTATTATTCATGACAGAAATTCGATTTTATTTTTGAAATATATGAAAAAAAAATATCCTGGTTTCGTTCCTATTCTTCTTTCTTTTTTAGAAAAAAAGTTGGTGGACTTATAAAAAATAAAGGATTATTTCGTTTCTGATAGTCATTTCATTTGTCGGTGGATAGGAGCATACTCTGAATCGGAATCTTGGGGAGTACTGGCTGATCATTTCTACTAATTTCAAGCCCCAATTAACCTTCTTTTTTTTTTTTATCTTATGTTATGCATAAATATTCTTTTCAATTTGGTTAATCTCTATTACAAATTCTTTGTGTATTTTGGTGTTTCTAACCATCCACTCACTTTTACCTAATTGCCGCTCACTTTGTAATAAATGTATGTTAATCTATATAACTGATAGTGAAAACGTCATCTGGTTAATATATTTAACCCCGCTTCAAGCCAGGATGACTAATCAACCAACCTTGGGGTAAAGTGATTATTACGCCTATGTTTATTTCCGTTTAACCTTTGTACATAGGAAATGAGACTCAATTTTTGTTTTTACTGCTAATTTCTGAGCAGTTTTTTTTCACTCATATATAACTATCAAATTCCTTTTATTAAGATTAATCCGAAAGATAAATATATATTCCGTTTTTTAACGTATTCGTCTAGAATAAACGGAATAGAAAAAATAAACGTTTATGTTTCAACGAATCGCACGTAGAGATATTGATAAAACACATAGAGTTAATGGTATTTCATAACTAATCGATTGGGCAGCAGCTCGCAGACCACCTAAAAAAGAATATTTATTATTTGATCCATATCCTGACATAAGAAGTCCAATAGGAGCAATACTTGAGATGGCAATCCATAAAAAAATACCGATATTTAGATCCGCTAAAACAAGGTGATTGCTAAAGGGAATTACTGAATAACTTAGTAAAATTGAGATAACTGCTATAGATGGTCCAATACTAAATAAAGGAGTATTTCCTTTAGATGGACGAAGATTTTCTTTGAAAAGTAATTTTGTCCCGTCGGCTAGAGCTTGAAGAATTCCCAACGGGCCGGCGTATTCAGGTCCAATACGTTGTTGTATCCCTGCAGATATTTCTCGTTCTAACCACACAATTACTAGTACACCTGTTATGATTCCCAATACAAGAGAAAATATAGGGACAAATATCCATATGAGTCCATAGACCTCTTTAAAAGATTCCAATCTAATAAAAGAATTTATAGTTTGGACTGCTGTTGCATAAATTATCATTTTAACGATCAACTTCTCCCATAATTATATCTATGCTACCGAGTATCGTCATAATATCAGCCAATTTCATTCTTTTAACTAGTTCAGGAAGAATTTGCAAATTAATAAAACCCGGTGGTCGGATTTTCCATCTCCAAGGAAAACCGCTTTGATCTCCTATGAGAAAAATTCCCAACTCCCCTTTTGGAGCTTCAACTCTTACATAAAGTTCTTGTTTCGATAATTCAAAAGTAGGAGAAGGTTTTTTACTAATGAATCGATATTCAAAATCATTCCATTCTGGATTCCTTTTTCTATCAAAGCCTCTGCTTTCTAAATTCTCATAGGGCCCCCCTGGAAGTCCTTCCAGAGCCTGTTGAATAATTTTTATGGATTCTGTCATTTCGCTAAGTCGTACTAAATAACGAGCTAAGGAATCTCCTTGTTTTTGCCACTGAATTTCCCATTCAAATTCATCGTAAGACTCATAACGATCAACTTTACGAAGATCCCATGGTATTCCGGATGCGCGTAGCATTGGTCCGGATAAACCCCAATTTATTGCTTCTTCCCCACCAATAATCCCAACTCCTTCAACCCGTTCTAAAAAAATAGGATTTCGTGTAATGAGTTTTTGATATTCAACAACCTCTGTTAAAAAATAATCACAAAAATCCAAGCATTTATCTATCCAACCATAAGGTAAATCAGCCGCTATTCCTCCAATACGAAAAAAATTATGCATCATTCTCATACCGGTGGCAGCTTCGAATAGATCATATACAAATTCTCGTTCTCTGAAAATATAGAAAAAAGGAGTCTGTGCACCAATATCTGCCATAAAAGGGCCGAGCCATAACAGATGAGAAGCTATACGACTCAATTCCAGCATAATTACTCTGATATAGCTGGCCCTTTTAGGAACTTGAATATTTCCCAATTGTTCTGGTCCATTTACTGTTATTGCTTCTGTAAACATAGTAGCTAAATAATCCCATCGCGTTACATAAGGTAAATATTGTATAATTGCTCGGTTTTCTGCAATTTTTTCCATTCCTCTGTGTAAATAACCTAATATGGGTTCACAGTCAACAACATCCTCACCATCTAGAGTAACAATTAAGCGAAGAACACCATGCATGGATGGGTGGTGAGGTCCCATATTGACTATCATAAGATCTTTTCCTGTAACTGGTCTCTTCATAAGTTTTTCCTTGATTCGTTCTGGCATGAATTAGATTGCTGAAAAAGAAGTTTATTAAAAAATTCACTAATTCACAATTTTTGAATTTAACGAGTTTTGAATTCCCGAATATTCAACTTATTAATTAATTCTTTATAACGTACTCTATTTTTTTTTGACAAATAAGCCAGCAGTCGTTGACGTTTTCCCAGAATTTTTCGTAGACCCCTCTGGGATAAATAATCTTTTCTGTGCAATTCCAAATGTGAAGTAAGTCTTCGTATCTTATTAGTGAAACTGAATACTTGAAATTCAACAGATCCCCTGCTTTCTTCTTTTTGTTCTTCAAATGAAATGAATGAATTTTTTATCATAAAAAGAAATCCTTCCCTTTTTAATATGAATTGAAAGATATGAATTTTACTGATCAGTAATAATAATGGTAGTTTTTTTGTACAAGGATCTGAATTAAATTATAAACTTCTTAATTCTTCATTAATTAAAAAAAATCGAAATTTAGATCTCAAAAAGGAGGATTCTTTTAATTTATTTATGGATCTGCTCTGATTGATATCTATGTCATTGATTAAATTAATCTCATGTATAAAGATTGAATTTAAAAAAATCCCTCATATTTGTGCATATAGTTGTTTTCATATACCGTAACTTATATATTATATATAGTAAAAAGGATCCATCATTAATGAATTGGAAATCGCGTATACATGTGTATTCTTATCATACTGAAATGATTTCCGTTAGTAGTATTAAACCAATAGCGATTCATACAAGCTAAATCTTCTAATCTAAAATTGGGCCAAAGAAAGGATTTGAAATTAATTAGGTTTTTTTTATCCTTATCAAGATCTTTCTTTTTATGCAAAACTGTCGTCAAGTTTTGAATATTCTTATCAAATCTTGAATTTCTATCCCTCGCTGTGTTTTTTTTTAAGTTGAAACAAATTAGAATTCGAAATTCTCTACGTCGTTTAGGGGATAGAATATTTTCAGGGACAAAGAAATCAGAATTCTTTTTTTTTCTATTTACAGTTTTGTTTTGATATTTTGTAATGGATTTTTCAATTTTTTTGTTATCAATATAGCTTTTTTTTTTGTATCGTTTACTTATTTTGTGTTTCTTTTTATGAACCAATGAAATACCTATGGTTCTATATATAATAAGTTGTGCATCGTTTTGTACAGACAAACGGACAGGTTCAATAATTAATATTCCTTTTTTCATTAATTTTGCAAAAGTGAAATTTTTTTCAATCATTAGAATGTCTAGGCTCATCTCTCCTCTTTCAATGGAAGATATCGCTATTTCGTTTGGATTTTTTAGTCTAACCAAGAGACAGTATACTTTTACATTATTGAGAATTTTTTGATTAAAAAAACAATTCCATCGTAATTGAAAACGCGAATATCTTGTGAGAAATAAATCAAGTTCCGCTTCTGTATTGCTTTTGTATTTTTTTTGATTTTTCCGTTTTTTTATCGTGGATTCTGCATAATTTTCTTCACTATTTTTTTCTTGGTTTGATAGAGCTGATTCGGGATTTCTTTTTTTTTCTTTATCTGATTCAAGCTCTACTTGACCGACCAATTCTTTTTCTTCCTTATTCAGATTATAAAATCGAAGGGATTTTTTTTCATTTAATGGTATAAAACCTTTTTTCTTTCGAGTAATCTTTTTATTAACATTTATGTTTTCATTAAAATTTAAAAGAAGTAATTTGATTGGTATGACCCACGGTTTCATTTTATATGTACTAGAAAATAAGAAAAATTCTGGAAAGAAAAAAAATTCAAAATTTGTTATACGATGATTTAGTATTTCTTCATTCATCCCCATCCAATCAAAAAAGTTTCTTTTTTGATTAGCAAGACCCGTCTTAGTTATTTTCTCAATTCTTTGATAATTCTGAACTTTAGTATTAATATATTTTTTTTGACTCTTGGTATCAACCCAGGGTTCAATATTTACTTTTTTTGTAAACCAAAAGTTAAGAATTCTCCAATCCAAATATTTTCTATGACGAATTTCCCCTATACCCCCAATATTATATTTTTCTAGAAAAGAAGAGACTAAATAATTATCTAGAGCAATCCCTATAGACATGTCAAAATTTTTTTCTGTAGAATTAATAGATTTGTCGCAAAAAAGATTATATATAGAATCTTTTTTTAAATTATGTTTTGGATTTAATAACGAGTCGGCCTCAAAAGAATTTTGTTTTTTGTAATTATCAAATTTCTTTTTTTCATATGAATCCTCTTTTGTTAAACTTGGATTTAGAACTAGAGAATCTTGATTTATTTTCTTTTTCCATTTTTGGGTTACTAATCTAGCCCATGCAATCTGGGGTAAATTGTATTGATAATGACTTCGTAACCAGTTTTTCCATTGATTTACTTCGGAATTCAAAAAGGTTTTATTTTTCAATTCATAATGAAAGATTCCTTGTTCTTGAAAAAAAAACTTTATTTGATTCTTAACAAAAAAGGATGTTATGCAGATGTTATATTCAAGAATAGCCTTGAATTTAGAAAAGTTACTAACTTGAATTTGTGATAATTTGTAAAATACATATGCTTGTGATAAAGAGCCTAGGTGATAACTAATTTTTTTTTTATTAGATATTAAATTTTTTATAGTCGAAATAAAATAAATGGTATTTTTTTTTGTTTTTCTTTTTTCTCCATTTTCTTCATTCTTGTAAATATATTTATCAAGAATTGTTTTTGTTGATTCAAAAAAAAGTTGTCTAGTAATTCTTGGAATATTAATGATACCTAGAAAAAAAGTTATAGACAGTTGTTCGATGCAAAATTTGATAAAAAAAAAGGATTTACGAATTAATCGCGTATTTTTTCTTTTGAATGTCTGCCAAATTTTTTTTGATGACTCAATTATTTTAGAATCATAACGCAGTTTGGTACAACTATTAGTTAGGTTTTGTTTTTCTTTTGAAATTTCTTCTATTTGATTTCTGCTTGTCTTTATTCTATCAATCAAATTTTTTATTTTGTTTTCGCTGAGTGAAGAATTTGTCCACTCCATGGATTTGTTTTGAACAGATAGTTCATGAATAATCTGATTACTTATTATTGAATCTTTTTTAGTTTCGTTTAATTCATATATTTCGCTCGGGCCAAATAATGGAATTACTTTTTGTTTTGAAAGGTCTTTTGTTTTTCCTTTTAAAAAAAGAAAGTTTTTGAGAATCCAGTTTTTCATTTCTTTTGCGACTTTTAGGAAAATGGTTGCTCTTTCTTTGAAAATCCTTAAAACCAGAAAAGATTTAGGTTTGAATTTTTTGATTCTTTTTTTTAATTCTTTAGAAATAGGTTCAAAAAAAGAAGGCTTTTTTTTGGCAGAACCAAACGGTAGTTCGGTTTCCATTCCCCAAACTGTTAAGAAACAAAAATCATTTTTTTCTCCTTTCCCTTTTGTTTTTTTTAGTCCAGCCTTCTGAGATGCTTGAAATTGAGATTTATGCCAAGGTTTAAGATAAAAAGGAAATAGGATTTTTATCTGAATACCATCCGTTAACCAGTTTCTTGGAAATTCTGTTTCGGATAGTTGAACCCCATTATAAGTGCATTTAACATGCATTTCACGTTTCCAATCCTTTAAATCCTCGGACCACTCGGGAATTTGAAATAATAACATACGGACGCTATTTTTAATTATTATCAATAAAGGTAATATAAGATATTTTCTAAGAATAGATTGAGTTACTAAGAGAGAACCTCTTATTATTTGAGCAAATTGGAAGCTATCCCAAGTTTCTGCAATTTCTATCCGTCTTTTTTCTTGTATTTTTGATTGTTCTTCTTCTTTTTTATTAATTTTTTTTTTTTTTTTTTTTTTCCACATGAAATTTCTAAGAATTTTTTTTTTTAACCCCCATATATCAAACGAAAAAAAAAAAAGTTTATCAATTCTATCAAAAAAAAGGGGAGAATGTACTTTTGCTTGAAAAAATTCCCAAATAACTGTTTTA